CTATCTCTATATCATTTCTCATAGAAAGTGCGTATACACTTAACAAAACGTCTTCTTCTTTGAACAATAAAGAGGGAAAGAAATAAAAAAAAGTCTAGTCTTTCTCAGTATCTATCTATAAAGATAGTAAGAGCTCATTCCATTGATTGAAATAGAAAATTTCGGAAGAATTTTAGGTTAGAAGAAATTTCCAATCATCGGAATCCCTTTCTTTTCGAAATACAAACACGGGAATCACTGAAATATCTCTTTGAGAGAAAGAGTGTGATTCATATCATAGATAACTCCATTGGAGTCCAATGGGATTCGAAATTCAGAGATTTTGATTTTAAATAGTTCAAAACGCGTTGCAGAACGATCTATAAAACGATTGATACGGTTTGATTCCTCAACTCAATTAGTAGTACTTCTAGAGCCCACTTCTTCCCCACACTACGAGTGAAAGGGAAAATGTAAAGACTACCATTAAAGCAGCCCAAGCGAGACTTACTATATCCATGTGAATTATGTCCCCTATCTCTATAAATACGAAGGAATTTTTCCATTATTCCTCCCTAATAATAGTGGAATCCATGGCGCAGAGTCAAAAAGGGATTCTGACCGAACACTATCGAGAAACCAATCCAATAAATCGATTATGATTTCGAATCGGGAAAGATTAAACACAAGCAAAATACGTAGTAAGATCCGAAGGGAATGGGAAAATGTAGGAATAAGAATAATAAGGCCTATTCTTTTTTTGTTTTGTTGACCTTAGTAAGTAAAAACAGACAAGGGAGAAATCACGAAAAACCAGAAATCTCTATCTATTACAGACCTCTATTTCCCCATTTGATCCGGTACCCCCCTTCCCCATTATCGCTCTGAAAGAGGGGGCTTGTCTAGGGGTTGCCGCAAAGAAATTCTTTCTGTTTGCCCCTTTTTCTATAAAAGTCAATTATCAATCCAATCTAATATTGGTTGGATACCTGAGCACTCGGAGATTCTCGCGAGTCCGTCGTATATTGCACCTCCTTCCAAAACTCTTAATTGAATCAGATTTCCTATTCAGGCTCTACAATCTGATTCAAGATCCAGTCATTAGACACTCCCTTAGTAATAGAAGGGAATCGTGAAGTCTTGATAGACCCTCTACCAGTAGATTCGAATATTTCCTTGAATCCTAGATGCGAACGAGCATTCACACTCTTTTTTGTTTAGAAAACCCTCAGACCACATGCTTAGAATCAACAAAGCATTAACAGTCTGTTTCCTCTGCTTCTAACGGGGAAGAATTCTGCAAGTTCTATAAGCGGAACCGAAGAGAAGAAGAGATTTCGAGTTTTTTTGTTGATCAGGCGACACCCGGATTTGAACTGGGGAAAAAGGATTTGCAGTCCCCCGCCTTACCACTCGGCCATGCCGCCAAAATAATACAAAATAGATGAAAATTTTCCCAGATTGCTGAAGTTTTATTGTATTTGGATTTTGACTCCTGTTTTCCTTAATCCTTTTCCTAAAAGAAACACCCTTTTTGGATTTTATCCATCCCTTCGATTGATTGTATAGTATTGGAAAATCCACAATGCTAAAAACATTCTCTGGCTTTTCTATTGAGAAATCAAATGTGGATTTTCAGCCGACAAACTTGAACCATTAACTATTGACTGCTTAGTTCGAATTAATGACGATTCTGGGATTTGAATCGCAAATTGTGTTTTCCTAATGACATAAGAAAATACAAATTGAGACAGAACTAATCAGTATTTATTTTTTCAATCAAAAAATCCTTCTCAATTTCAATTATAACAAAACATATCAGTATATGTAAACCCCAGAACATAAATTGTTACACAGATATCTATTATTTAGATATATTGTCTATAGGTAATTATCATAAAATTATCCTACTTCACTTCAATTTTGCATTAAATAGAAATTCTCTTTTGATAGAACACGACCCGGACTGTCCCGAATAGAACCAGCAATAAAAGAGAAGTCGGATATTATAGCTATCCGCATACGTGTTTAATAAGTGCAACCCTTCTTATACACTTCAAATCATATTCTATTCAAAAATCAGTAAAGTAGAAATATTTCTCTTCTCTGCGAATCGTTTTTTTTTGAATAACGAAATCTCTAACATAAAGACGGTTAAGTGCTAAAAAAATGGATCCTATGTTGTTTCTGATTTTTCTGTCTTTGTATTTATCTCCCAAATACCGAATCCTTTTATTTTTCTCAAATTCGAATATGTAATATCATAATAATGGTATAATTGAAATCCTTTTTGTTTTGCTATTATATACAAAACCTTATGACTTTAACTTTAATAAGTCTAAGTGACAGAATTCTGTTTCTAGGACTGTTTTATCAATTCCTTTCCATTTTGATCTGTTGCAACTTCCAATTTAAGTAGAAAATTCTCTTTATTCCTCCGTTCAAACGTAGTTCATACATTTCATTCCAAATATGGAGTTGGATAAAATTTCATGTGATTCAGTAAACAGAATAGAAATTC